GAACTCTTGTAACTAGATAGTTCTACCCTCAATTTAGAAAAAAAATGTTTTGTTTTTCTTTTTTAATGAATTATTTATTATTTATTTGATTTCATAAATCGGAAACAAAAAACTGCATTTTAGCAATAAACACAAAATAGAACCTATTTTGTTTTGGATAACTTCAAATTTACATATTTTTCGTACATAATATCCCTCCCCTACCTAGGGGCTTTTATCGCTTGGGTTGACGGCGGGAGATCTATGAGGATTTTTTTTATTTCATTATAGTAATTCAGGGCAATAAGAAGTAAGAAAGTTAAACAAAAGGATTTAAAAATTGAATCAATTAGTTTAATCAATTCATTAACTTTAACTAAAGATCTTATATCCGTTCTTCTATAGATCTAAAAGACAAAGAAAAAAGAAAAACTTTTATTATTGTAATTTGACTGTAATTTAACAAAGAGGTCGATGGGGAAAAGAAGACTCCCCACCCCGTAAATGAGAAAATATACTAAACTAAAAAGAAAGGTAAAACTTTGTATCTTGTGTTTATTCTTTTGTCAAAAAAAAAAGTATTATTTTTAGAATTCAGTAAGCAGAAGAATTCTTATTCTACATATAAATATAATAAGAGCGAGGCGAGTTTCATTTCATATTGATTAGCTCAATAGGGAATGGAAATCATTAATTTTATATTCTAAAAAAAATGGGCCGAGTCAAGTCGATTCAAATTATTCCAAGGTTTTATTACTTATTTGTTTGTGTTTGTTGCACAAAAAAACTTTTTGAATTCCCGGTAGAAAGAGATTTTCCTAACGAAAAAGCTTTTAATGCTGCCCAATATCCTTTCCTTTTCCAAATATTTTTACGAATATGCTTTTTTGATATAGAAGTACGTTTTTTTGGAACTGCCATTTGAAAATGAAGAGGTTACTCATTAGTATAGTTGGATGTGAAAGACATCTATTGTTCAACACGAGTCGTTCTTTACTATTCATTTTTTATTTATTCTCTAGTTAATATTCTCTTCATAAAAAATAAATAAAATAGAAATTATATATAGATAGGTGAAAGATATGTGAAAATCACAAAAAATCTTACTAGATAATATAAAAAAAAAGAATATGATATGTTATTATGTCATTTTTTTTTCCAAAAATTCTTTTTTTATATTCCATACAATATTCGTAAAAAGGACTAATGTGTGTTGATTGGTATTTTTATTTGATTTCGCGTTCTTGTTCTTTCTCATTCAAATCGATATCTATAGAATACGATGCACCGTAGAAATCGAATTGATTGAACTTAATAAAATTTAGATACATAGAAAATCGAGTTCATTTTTTTAATTTTATATAAAGTGGCTGATATTATAGCCTTTCCTAGAAATTTTTTTTATTAGAATGGAAAACAACCAATCAATTCTTTAATGAACTTGTTAATAATTTTGAATAAATTAAGTAAAATAGCGAGTTTTTGTTTCATTAGGAAAAGTTATTGTCCTTAGTTGATCCTATGATTCATTTAGATCAAAATCAAGTATTTTTTTTAGTGTAATTCTTTATCCTTACTCTATAAATATTATTGGAATAATAATTGACATTTTTCGAGATCTTCATAAATACTTATTTTAGTTAATTACTAAGTATTCACTTTTTATGAATAACTTAGTCATATTATTTGACCAATTGTAACTTCTTGATTTGAATATTTGAAGTATTTAGCAGAGACTCAGAATAAGAATGAGTAAGACTAGAAAATTCTAAAAATTCTATTTAAGTTAGTGCATATCTTGATTTTTTTATTGATTCCTTTCAAAAGAGGTAAGATCCATTGAATCGGAAACAATTAATTAAGAATACAAAACTTTTTTTATGGAACAGACATATCAATATGCATGGATCATACCTTTCGTTCCACTTCCAGTTCCTATATTAATCGGGGTGGGACTTCTTCTTTTTCCGACGGCAACAAAAAATCTTCGTCGTATGTGGGCTTTTTATAGTGTTTTATTGTTAAGTATAGTCATGATTTTTTCGATCAATATATCTATTCATCAAATAAATAGCAGTTCTGTCTATCAATATGTATGGTCTTGGATCATCAATAATGATTTTTCTTTAGACTTTGGCTACTTGATCGATCCACTTTCTTCTATTATGTCAATATTAATCACTACTGTTGGAATTATGGTTCTGATTTATAGTGATAATTATATGTCTTACGATCAAGGATATTTGAGATTTTTTGCTTATATGGGTTTGTTCAGTACTTCCATGTTAGGATTAGTTACTAGTTCTAATTTGATACAAATTTATATTTTTTGGGAATTGGTTGGAATATGTTCGTATCTATTAATAGGGTTTTGGTTCACACGACCTGTTGCGGCAAATGCTTGTCAAAAAGCCTTTGTAACTAATCGTGTAGGGGATTTTGGTTTATTATTAGGAATTTTAGGTTTTTATTGGATAACAGGTAGTTTTGAATTTCGGGATTTATTTGAAATATTCAATAA